TTTGAAAGCATATCTATATTAATATTCATATTGTGGTAGAAAGAGTACCATGCCGCGTCTGGACTTCAAATGATTTAGCTTTAACCATAGTTAATGGTCCCACATTTTTGGTTGATAGAGAATCAAAGCAGATTTACCAACGAATAACGAAATGCTATGGTTCTTGCATATGATTTCTTTATTCAAAAGTCATTCGTGAGATAATGTACCTACTTTTCCTAGTTATAACAAAAAAAGTACAGCTGGTTGGATCCAGCCTATTCTTGAAATAAACAACTCGCACACACTCCCTTTCCAAAAAAAACCAATACCCCAAGCACTACACTTAGATTTATTAGATTTGTTGCTAAAATATCGGTATTAAACCCAAAACTCCCGGCGGATGGCCAGTGGCCTAAAGAAACGAAAGAATCGGTTACATTTTTCATATGATCTCCTCTTATAGATAGACTAAAAAAAAAAAAGAACAGAGTTCTTTTTGTATCGCCCCGCCCCCCCCCTTTGATATATTTGATATATATATATATATATATATATATTTTACTATTTATAAATCGAGCCAAAAAAGATTCGATTTAGAAATGGTGAATTACCCCCTTCTTTATTTAAACCCTTCCTAAAAAATATAAAAGGGGTTCCTTAGACTACGAACGGAAAGGATGAAAGCGAGTGAGTATGCTAATTCCTCATCCACAAATCAGCCCTTCCCGTGGGTTATTGCTTTTTCGAATTTATAAGATTAAACAAAAGGATTCGCAAATAAAAGTGCTAATGCTACAACCAGGCCATAAATTGTTAAAGCTTCCATAAAAGCTAGACTAAGCAATAAAGTACCTCGTATTTTTCCCTCCGCCTCAGGCTGTCTCGCGATACCTTCTACAGCTTGGCCCGCAGCAGTACCTTGACCAACTCCAGGTCCAATAGAAGCAAGCCCTACAGCCAATCCAGCAGCAATAACGGAAGCGGCAGAAATCAGTGGATTCATGATAAGTTCCTCATACAAAAAAAAATGGTTAATGATACAGTCAGCCGATGAATTCTAACTTAATATTACATCGCTACAATTCATCCAGTCGAAGTCACTACAAACTTCAAATTGAAGTAATAATCTTATTCAAGGATCAAAACTACTTTACTTCGATATCTCTTTTTTAGTTCCTATCGACAAAGTCTTTGCGAATCCGTACGACTTTCGTCCGTCCATTTCTTTGTTCCGAACCATTCTTTGAATTCTTCGATTTTTTTCTTGATTTCATCTGTTTATTCATTGAACTCACAGTCCCAGAGGATACGGAAAGACTTCTATTGGAATAGCCATCAAATTTCTAGTAGTAGGGCAAATTGAATATCTCTTTAGTTCATATATAACTAGTCAATATTTAATATCAATCACCTATACACGTCTTTCTTCCATAACGTAAACCAACTCTTCATTCATCTTAAATTCAACCGAATTCGATAATTATGCGTCGAAAAACAAGTTGACTTATAGCATAGCGCTTTTTTACATATAATATACCTAGTAAAACCTCCCTCTCCGATCCGAATCACCCTATTTTTTATGAATCCCTTTTTTGTTTGTAAATACTTCTTCCCCTTTCTTTATCATTCTCCCGCATGGATACAATCTAAATAGACAAATTGCTTAGGCCGAATCAGTGGATAGAAATATCATTATTTGATTGATCTAAGTTCACGCAATTTATTATTTCTGAAAATTTTATTTTGGTCAATCGCTGAAGAAAATCAACTGAAAGGGGAATCCTTCTATAGAGCACCCCTCTTTTTTTACTCACACTTCGTAAACCACAAGAATTCTTATTCAAATTCTGATTCCGAATAGTAAATATTAGGATTGGCCGACCAGCAATATAAAATGAATATCTATTCAGGAGAGAATGGTATAATATAAGTGGATCAACCAAGAATTTTAGGAAAAAGATCTTTTAGATCTCTTTCCCCTTTTTTTTTTTTACAACTCTCTACTCTAATATCTTTGGCTATTACTCTAGATTGTATATTGTATATAGTGAGTTGTATATTTAGATTTCCTAATTAGATTAGATTTTTTTTGAGCCACGCATACATTACCTTGGGATAAGCTAAAAAAGAATCTTTCAAAAACTACTAGTCAATGATGGCCCTCCATGGATTCCCCTATATAAGCCGCGGCTAAAGTTGCAAAAATCAGAGCTTGAATACCACTTGTAAATAATCCAAGGAACATGACAGGTATAGGAACCACTAAGGGTACTAAAGAAACAAGAACAACAACTACTAATTCATCAGCTAATATATTTCCGAAAAGTCGAAAACTAAGTGATAAAGGCTTTGTGAAATCTTCTAAGATGTTAATGGGTAAAAGGATTGGGGTTGGTTGAATATATTTCCCGAAATAACCCAATCCCTTTTTGGTAAGACCCGCATAGAAATATGCCACTGACGTGAGTAAAGCCAAAGCAACAGTAGTATTTATATCATTCGTGGGTGCGGCTAACTC